GATCTTTGATTAAGTAACATCTCCTTTGTTTATTGACCTCCTACTCCTATTTCGTTGTTTTAGGATTAAAATTAACAACGGAGATCAAATTCAAACTTTAGATTAGACTGTTATACCATTATTTCCGTGTCATTCTCGATTCGATATAACTATAACAATAATGTAATCACGCTCTGTAGGATTTGAACCTACGACATCGGGTTTTGGAGACCCGCGTTCTACCGAACTGAACTAAGAGCGCTTTTTTTTTTCATAAAAAATTTATTTTATGTGATGCTAATACATCTTGCATGCATATACTAACTCAATAGCAATAGTTATCCATAGTGAACTATGGATAACTATTGCTATTGAGTTAGTATGTCCAATTTTAATCCGTCTCAACTGATCTATTTTTACTGCTCATACAATAACTAATAGTATGGGATAGGGATGACAGGATTTGAACCTGTGACATTTTGTACCCAAAACAAACGCGCTACCAAGCTGCGCTACATCCCTTTCCATGGGTTTCTAGTTTCATTCTAAAGAATCTTTGTCTTGTTTTCCACATTTTTTTCGTTATATATCTATATTATCCTTCTATTTTTTTCTTTTTTTTTTTTTTACTTTCTCATATTCTATAAAATAATATCGAACTATATGTAATTATGTATTATAAATTATTCTATTTCTATATTCTATAGAATAAAAATATTTAAATAAATTAAAGAGAATATATAGATATAGAGTATAATAATAATAACTAAAGAATCTAAAATAAAGAATCTAAATATCAAAAATTTTTTTAAATATGAAAAATAGAATAATAAACAATATTATTAATAATTCTATATTATAATTATATATTATAATAATAAAATTCATAATTTCAGAAAATTCATTATAGAATAATATAGTTAAAATAATATTATTAATAATATATTATATAGAATGAAATAAAAAAAAAATATCTCATGAATCGTTATACAATTCAAATTGAATTCGGACTTCCCCCGACAAATGCAAGTGATTATTAATAAAATAACTATTTTATCATATTCCTATATGTAATTATGTATTACAAATTACAAGAAAAAAAACGAAGGAGGATTTGAAATGCGAGATCTAAAAACATATCTCTCTGTGGCACCAGTGGCAAGTACTCTATGGTTCGCGGTTTTAGCGGGTCTCTTGATAGAAATCAATCGTTTATTCCCGGATGCATTGATATTCCCCTTTTTTTCGTTCTAGTTATTGTAATTGGGACTGGAAGGTGTGACGAAGATTAGAGATCAAATCAAATATCTGTGATAAATTCCTTCTTTTTTTCGAATTAGAAGAAGTTGGAAAGAAAGGGAAAGGTGGATTTGGCCTCAGTGAAACTCGGAATTTTTGCCAGGTTTCAATGGAATTGAATAAAAAATTCAATTCCATTGCTATTTATAATAGAGTGAGACCACAAATGGAATTGGAATACTTGGTAGGGGCAATAATATCATAGAAGATACTTAACTTAAATGAAAAATGAAATACTTTACTGCGATTCGAAATATAGTTCGAAATCTTTTTATTACTAAATTTTTACTGTACTATAAAAAATTAATTGGAACAAAATATTTGATAATTTGATTTTGAATTATCAACTTATACTTTTTTTCGTTCCTTTTTTATTCTTCGCTTCAAATCTGAAAATCGAAGAGTTAAGTGAATCAAAAAACCAAAGGAGGTTCATGGCCAAGGGTAAAGATATCCGAATTACTGTTATTTTGGAATGTACTAATTGTGATAAAAAGAGTGTTAATAAGGAATCAAGGGGGATTTCTAGATATATTACTCAAAAGAATCGACACAATACGCCTAATCGATTGGAATTGAGAAAATTCTGTCCCTTTTGTTGCAAACATACGATTCACGCAGAGATAAAGAAATAGAGAAATTGGATCGCTTACCCTTACAGATGAAAAATAATCTTTCAGATAGAAGATATATTTTGAAAAAAAAAAAATTATATTTTAAATTTTAATTCAATTATAAATTAATATATTTAATATAATTTATATATTTAATTTATATAATAGAACATTATTTATATATATTATATATAATGAATAATGAAATTATATTATATAGCATATATATAACAAAAATTAACAAACATATAGAAAAAAATAAGAATATAAATAAATTTTTATAAGAAATAGGATTTTCGGTATAGGAATAAAAAAACCATGGATAAATCTAAGCGACTCTTTCTTAAATCTAAGCAATCTTTTCGTAGGAGTTTGTCCCCGATCCAATCGGGGGATCGAATTGATTATAAAAACATGAGTTTACTTTATCGATTTATTAGTCAACAAGGAAAAATATTATCTAGACGCGTGAATAGATTGACCTTAAAACAACAACGATTAATTACGATTGCTATAAAACAAGCTCGTATTTTATCTTTGTTACCTTTTGTAAATTCATTACCTTTTGTTAATAATGAAAAAAAAAAATTTGAAAAAAGCGAGTCGACCACTAGAACTACTACGACTGTTCTTAAAAAAAAAAAAAAATAGAGTTACTCTTCAATTGAATTCAATTTTGAATCTAAACTCAATGAAAATTTGGATTAATATTTTGTTCGAAAACTACGAGAATCCAATTGGGGTTCTTGCGTTGTAAGAAAAAAGAGAATAGGTAAAGAAGAATAAATCTTTTTTTTTTTTGAGCGCGGTTTTTTATTTATTTTGATGACTTTGTCATATGAATTCTAATTCTATTTTATCATACAAATCGCTTCTATTTTACCACCTTCCCGGAGTTGAGTCTCCGGGGAATTTTTATTTTTTTATGAGATCGTTGGCAATCATAAAAATACAATTCCCCTTTAATATAGCTATTTGTGCAACTATTTTACGATTAAGAAGTAATTGCCTCTTGTACATATTAGACATTAATTGATTATAAATATAGTATATTTGTTTATTCTGGCCAATTATTGCGTTTATTCGACTGATCCACAAACTGCGAAAATCCCTTTTTTTCCTATCTCTATCCCGATTAGCGGAAACCAAAGCTTTTATTTTCTGTTGTAAAATAGTTCGAGTAAGTTTTGAATGAGCTCCACGAAAGCTTGATGTAAATAAACGAATTTTTGTCCTTCGTTTTCGAGCGATATATCCTCGTTTAATTCTGGTCATTGAATAAATGAGACTTTGATGAATAACTATTTGATTTTTTCTTTCAGTTATTCTTTTATCCTTCCTAGTCTATTAATAACAAAAAGGGATTCTTCCAATGTATAAAATAATAATTCCAATGGCTTTTGCTACTATAACCTTCCCAACCACGATTTTTTTCTTTTTTCTAAACATTGTGAATTAAATAGAAATGGAAATGGAGAAATAAATGGTGGGTTCCATCGTTTCTATGATTACGTTTTAAACGGTGAGGTCCTCTCTATACACCGGAGCCCCTTCCTTCATTGAATCTTCATTTAATCAATGTTATTGTTAACTTGTACAGTTCACACTCATGGGCTCTACCCATGAAATATCTAGTAATAGGTCTTTCACAAAGAAATCTAGCTATACAGTAACGGTATTTAAGTATGAAGATTAACTGGGTAGTTGACCCTCTTAGTCCGTTCTTGCAAAATTTAGGGCATAATTTTTCTTTATTTGAAATAGGATTTTTCCCGCTTAATGGATAACCATTTGTTACCAATGGGAAAGTCTTTTTCATCTTAAATTGCAAATTAAAGTGATTCGGTTTGCACCAATCGAAACCATAAATTTTATACACAATTCTTATTATATTAATAGAATAGATTTTTTTTTAGTCTATTATCTAAAAAAACGAGTCGCACATACACCCTAGTACATGTTCCTCGGCGCTGAGGGCATCCCCGAAGAGCGGGAGATTTTGTGACATTTCGGATTGGCTGTCTTGTGTTTCTAATAAGTTGTTTTATAGTTGGCATGGTGAGTTATATATATAATGATCTGGTTTAGATCAATCCTAACCCGATAATTATGAATTATTTAGATTCTATAAAATATCTTTGGTATACGTAGGTAAGAATTTAAAAAAGATAAAATGAGATCGTATATTTCTGAGGAATCCTTTATCCTCATTTTTTATTTAAACAGAATCCGCTACCATATCAACAATTCCGTAGGCTTGGGCTTCTTCTGCTGACATAAAAAAATCCCTTTCCATGTCTTTGGATATCTGCCATGAAGGTTTGCCTGTTCTTTGTGCATAAATCTGTGTAATAGTTTCGCGCATTTTCAGTAATTCATTCGCTTCCAGCATACATTCTACTGTTTGTCCCTCTTGAAAAGAACTAGCAGGTTGATGGATCATTACCCTGAGAATATAGAAGATAACATGATAAGGGTTTCTACTAATCTTGGATTGGATCATAGGCTAGGGGATGTAAATAAGAAAAAACTAATGAAGATAAAATGTAAAGCCGTACAGGCAGGCATCTTGTTTCTTTTTTATATAGCATACGGCTCTACTAGGAAATATGAAATTAATTTTGATCTTCCCTCGAAGAAGTTGAAAATATACCAGGTCTATCAGACCCAGATCAGTAAATAATCCAATAACCACCTTTCTTTTTTGTTTTAGAATATTTTTTATAGACTATGATGATTCCGTTGCTCTCTTATTTCGTCTAGTCTGTTATTCAGCAATCCCAAAGTTTCTTTTTTGAAATAGTTAATAAAAAATAAATATTGTTCAAAGTTTTCTGGTGTGAAAACAAAAAAAGATTGTGACACTAAAAAAGGCTCCTGATAGATCAGATAAAATGGTAAATACCCCTTTTTCATACTACTCTTTCGATATATAATCTAATGGTTTTGAAAAAAAAATTATTTTTGCATATCGAACTCGAAGTGCCATGCTTTTTTTACTTAATATTGGTGTAGGCATAGTCTTCTTTTTTTTCTAGAAATAAGAATCATTGGCGCCAAGCGTGAGGGAATGCTAGACGTTTGGTAATTTCTCCTCCTACCAAAAGAAGAGATGCCATTGAAGCCGCTAACCCTACGCATACTGTCTGTACTTCTGCTTCTACAAAATGCATAGCATCAAACATAGCCATTCCAGATATTACCTCTCCGCCCGGAGAATTTATAAACAGATATAAATCTTTGGTTTTGTCCTCTAGACTGAGATATACCATGAGACCTACAAGTTGATTGGATATTTCACTGTTTACCTCTTGACCTAAAAAAAGTAGTCTTTCTTGAAAAAGGCGATTATATAAGTCAATCCAAGATGCATCCTCATCTCCAGGAACTAAAAATGGTACCTTTGGAACACCAACTGGCATAAAATGGAAAAGGATGCAGTTCTCTATCTTACTTTGCTTTGGTGTGAGAACGTGAAACAGAATGAATTGATTTTGTTTGCTAAAAATCATTAGTAGCGGCATTTATAAGAGCCGAAATAGGGGTAGGCCCTTCCATAGCATCTGGTAATCAGACATGAAGAGGAAATTGGAAAGGAAAGTTTTGACGAATAGGTCGTTCTTGAATATGTCTGCATTCACTGATATAAACACCCATATAGAATAGAAACACTCATATAAAATAAAGTCACCCCCCACCACCATTGCGTATTGTTACTTATCGGGTATAGAATAGATCTGCTTCTTTTTGTTCCTACGAATGAATATAATTGTTCCATGTTCCATTATTACTAAAAAACTAGAACAAATATGAATTCTTTATGCGAGATTATGCAAGATAATTTACTGAAAGGGGAGGGTCCATAGTATAGTTTTTTACAGTGCAATAAAGTTACATAGTGTCTATTTTTTGTTGATATAAGAGGTATTTTCATGGGTTTGCCTTGGTATCGTGTTCATACCGTTGTATTAAATGATCCCGGCCGTTTACTTTCTGTCCATATAATGCATACAGCTCTAGTTGCTGGTTGGGCCGGTTCGATGGCTCTATATGAATTAGCAGTTTTTGATCCCTCTGACCCTGTTCTTGACCCAATGTGGAGACAGGGTATGTTCGTTATACCCTTCATGACTCGTTTAGGAATAACCAATTCCTGGGGTGGTTGGAATATCACAGGAGGGACTATAACGAATCCAGGTATTTGGAGTTACGAAGGTGTGGCCGCGGCACATATTGTGTTTTCGGGCTTGTGCTTTTTGGCGGCTATCTGGCATTGGGTCTATTGGGATCTAGAAATCTTTTGTGATGAACGTACTGGAAAACCTTCGTTGGATTTGCCAAAAATCTTTGGAATTCATTTATTTCTTGCAGGGGTGGCTTGTTTTGGTTTTGGCGCATTTCATGTAACAGGATTGTTTGGTCCTGGAATATGGGTGTCCGATCCTTATGGACTAACAGGAAGGGTACAGTCCGTCAATCCCGCATGGGGTGTGGAAGGTTTTGATCCTTTTGTTCCTGGGGGAATAGCCTCTCATCATATTGCAGCAGGTACATTAGGCATATTAGCGGGTCTTTTCCATCTTAGTGTGCGTCCACCTCAACGTCTATACAAAGGATTGCGTATGGGAAATATTGAAACCGTCCTTTCCAGTAGTATCGCTGCTGTCTTTTTTGCAGCTTTTGTTGTTGCTGGAACTATGTGGTATGGTTCAGCAACTACCCCGATTGAATTATTTGGTCCCACTCGTTATCAATGGGATCAGGGATACTTCCAGCAAGAAATATATAGAAGAGTTGGTGCTGGGCTAGCCGAAAATCAAAGTTTATCAGAAGCTTGGTCTAAAATTCCTGAAAAATTAGCTTTTTATGATTACATCGGCAATAATCCGGCAAAAGGGGGGTTGTTTAGAGCAGGCTCAATGGACAATGGCGATGGAATAGCCGTCGGTTGGTTAGGACATCCTATCTTTAGAGACAAAGAGGGGCGTGAACTTTTTGTACGTCGTATGCCTACTTTTTTTGAAACATTTCCGGTTGTTTTGGTAGATGGAGACGGAATTGTTAGAGCTGATGTTCCTTTTCGAAGGGCAGAATCGAAGTATAGTGTCGAACAAGTAGGTGTAACTGTTGAATTCTATGGTGGCGAACTCAATGGAATCAGTTATAGTGATCCTGCTACTGTGAAAAAATATGCTAGACGTGCTCAATTGGGTGAAATTTTTGAATTAGATCGTGCTACTTTAAAATCAGATGGTGTTTTTCGTAGCAGTCCAAGGGGTTGGTTTACTTTTGGACATGCTTCGTTTGCTCTGCTCTTCTTTTTCGGACACATTTGGCATGGTGCTAGAACCTTGTTCAGAGATGTTTTTGCTGGTATCGATCCAGATTTGGATGCTCAAGTAGAATTTGGAGCATTCCAAAAACTTGGAGATCCAAGCACAAAAAGACAGGCAGTCTGATAGAAAGAACATTCGTTTGTTCCTTTTCGATTCGACTTTTTTTGTTATGATATTATATTGATATAGGGAACGGAATAAATCTTTATTTGAATCATTGCAGTTTGTTTTACTCTTGTTCTTTACTTTTTCTTTATCCAGGAGATAATCCTCCCAAAACAGGTATGAAAGCTATAATTGTAAACCACGATCAAATCTATGGAAGCATTGGTTTATACATTCCTCTTAGTCTCGACTTTAGGAATCATTTTTTTCGCTATCTTTTTTCGAGAACCCCCTATAGTTCCAACTAAAAAGGTGAAATGATTTTTCATTATATTTATATCAATTGAAGTAATGAGCCTCCAATATCGTAATATTGGGGGCTCATTACTTCAACTAGTCCCCATGTTCTTCGAATGGATCTCGTAGTTGTTGAGAGGGTTGCCCAAAAGCAGTATATAAGGCATACCCAGTAAAACTTACAATTAAACCAGATATAGAGATGGCAATTAGGGTTGCTGTTTCCATTATTATATAATATCAAGACCAAAATGGATCTAGATCTATAGGGTAAGATCCTTTATTTACAGCGGAATGGTATACAAAGTCAACAGATCTCAATGAATAAAAAGTAGGATTTATGGCTACACAAACCGTTGAGGGTAGTTCTAGATCTGGTCCAAGACGAACTGTTGTAGGGGATTTATTGAAACCATTGAATTCAGAATATGGTAAAGTAGCTCCTGGATGGGGAACTACTCCTTTTATGGGTGTTGCAATGGCTCTATTTGCGGTATTTCTCTCTATTATTTTAGAGATTTATAATTCGTCCATTTTACTGGACCAAATTGTTAAGAATTAGATTAACAAGAACCAACTAATTAGTTTTTTTTTGAAGAGAAGGTAAAGTTTTGCATTTAAGTCTTTGATTTTTAGCCCATTCTATTTTGATTTGGTAGTTCGACCGTGAAACTTCTTTGTTTCTGTATTTCCGGAATATGAGTGTGTGACTTGTTATAATGGATCCTATTGATAATACAGAACATAAAAAGGATCCGTCATCTTGATAGAGGTGGCTTTACCCCGTCAGATATTTATTCTAGTATCTGGAACACGGAATATAGAAAAGAGATTCTGAAGTATTAGAACTATGATTCATACTTAATATTTCTATTTAAACCTCGCAACCGGACTAAAAAAAATTTAAAGAGTTAGAAGAATAAAATGAACGATTTTTATTCTTTTAAACTGCCCCCGCTTATATTTATTTTGATCAAAGGGCAAAAGTTTCTTTGAATTTTTTTCATTATATCTATTCATTGTCATTGAATAAGTGATGATCCAGCAGTTCTTACTCAGGGAATTTTTGGACTTCGATTAAAGGTTTTTTTGAAAATCATCGTGGTTCTGGTATGAATCTGAGGTTTTTGAATTGATTCATAGGGTCTTAACAAGAAAATTCCTATCAATAATAATAAAAAAACAACAGTAAAATAAAAATCGCATTACATACACAAATAAAAAATAAAAAAAATGAAGTAAATAATAGAATATTCAAGAGGCCTAGAAGAATCAAGAGAAAAGACGAGTGAGCCGACTTGAGATTTTGGCATTATAACTAAAACGAATAGCTTTCGGATTTCTATTTTTTTCTTATCTTCCTTCAAAGAAGATTGGAATATTAGGATTAAGTTCAGAAGTTTAAAACTTACACATATCCGTTTTACAAATAACCAGTATTTTAGTATTTTTGTTTGAGCCGTACGAGATGAAATTCTCATATACGGTTCTCAGGGGGGTCCCTTGATTTACCTATCTCAATAAAGTCTATGATTGGTTCGAAGAACGTCTTGAGATTCAGGCGATTGCCGATGATATAACTAGTAAATACGTTCCTCCTCATGTAAATATATTTTATTGTTTAGGAGGAATTACACTTACTTGTTTTTTAGTCCAAGTAGCGACGGGGTTTGCTATGACTTTTTATTATCGTCCGACCGTTACAGAGGCTTTTGCCTCTGTTCAATATATAATGACTGAGGCTAACTTTGGTTGGTTAATCCGATCAGTTCATCGATGGTCGGCAAGTATGATGGTCTTAATGATGATCTTGCACGTATTTCGCGTGTATCTCACTGGTGGTTTTAAAAAACCTCGCGAATTAACTTGGGTTACGGGTGTAGTTTTGGGTGTATTGACTGCATCCTTTGGTGTAACTGGTTATTCCTTACCGTGGGACCAAATAGGTTATTGGGCAGTAAAAATTGTAACAGGTGTACCCGACGCTATTCCTGTAATAGGATCCTCGGTGGTAGAGTTATTGCGCGGAAGCGCTAGTGTGGGACAATCTACCTTGACTCGTTTTTATAGTTTACATACTTTTGTATTACCTCTTCTTACTGCCGTATTCATGTTAATGCACTTTCCAATGATACGTAAGCAAGGCATTTCAGGTCCTTTATAGACAATATGGATCATAGATATTTGTAATCAATCACGTATCATTTTGGGGAGGAGCAATAGTATTTCATTGCTACAAATATGGATTATTTTGTTTTTTAAATAAGACATGTATTTGGATATTTCCCTTCAACTTAACAAAAGAAATTGGATTATTTATTTGACATATATGAATAATTGAAGGGAACTCTCCGAAAAAAGAATGGATTA